TTTATATCGTCAAGTACGCCCATTCCAAATTTCATTCCAATCAAATGATCCGCAGCTGTCAATATATCTCGTGGTAATAAAAATGTATTGTTCTGAGGTATATCAAGATTAAGCTTTTGGTTCAAATTTCGTCGACCAATCCTTCCCAATTCACACCTTTGTTGAAAAAATTTTTTTTGTAATTCTTTACATAAAGATTCAGAAAATACTGGATCTCCACCAACACAAGCAAATTGTCGATAAAATTCTAAAATGGCATTTTCTTTTGACCCGATTTTTTTTTTATCCTTGTCATTTAGGAAAGACACGAAAATTTCAGGATAACAAACATTCTCTAGAATTTCGCTTAAATTCGAACCCATAGCTGATGATAGAACTAGAATAGAGATTTTCTGTTTCCTACTTACACGAGCCCATATCCTTGCTTTTCTATCAATCTCTAATTCTAATCTCCCCCCCCAATCTGATATTATAGTGCCTGTATACACCGAAATTCCGTTAGGGTCCAATTCTGAACGATAATAGATACCGGGACTTTGCAATATTTGATTGATTATAATTCGGTATATTCCATTTACTATAAAAGTTCCCAGAGAATTCATTAGAGGAATATTTCCAATAAAAATAGTTTGTTCTTGTATGTTCCGACAACTTTTCCAAATTAATCCCGCGGATACATATAATTCAGCAGAATATGTAAGCGATTCATATACAGCATCTTTTTCGTTTATAAAAGGTTCTAATAATTGATATGTTTCTACAAATAATTGAAATTCAATTTCTTGATCTGTATCCTCAATTTTTGGAAACTTAAAAAGCCCCTCTGTTAAGCCCTGATCAATGAATCTACAAAACCCTTCAAATTGTATCTGATTCAATCCAGGTAGTGTAGACATTCCTTCATTTTCACTCTCAAGCATTTTATTTTGAACTTCCCCGTGAATTTTATAGAAAAATATTCCATGATTTGCTGTCATTCTTCATCAAATCACATGAATCAATTTAGTAATAATGGAATTTATGTTCTTTTTACTGAATTACATGAAATTTTACCTAACTCCGTGTATCAAATACTTCTTATGAAAAGAGGAATAAATAAAATCGAATTTTACATTCAACTTCGAAGGAAGGAATTTGCAACAAAACAAACAGATAGAATCGAAATTCGAATCTAAAAATGGAAATGAATTGCAAAATTCGACCTGGATTTTAAGGTTTTTAAGGAATATCCAAAAAAATACATTCCATTTCTATCATTATTATAATATTACATATTCCAATTCAATCGGATACCAGAAAAAAATGAATTCGGGATTTGTTTTGCTCAATGAGATAAGGATCTAATCGAATAATCCGAAACAATATAGAATTCATTTTTTTGAAACTTAACCTTTTTTATTGTTCAAATCAAAAAAGAATTCGAAAAAGAGGAGAAACATTTTTCACTTTTTGGGGAGAATACGATTAGAGTGTGTAATAAGACTTGTATGTATTAATATAGATCTAACTCTAGCTATAGTTAGCTATCTATATATATAGATAGATAGAATAGATAGATCTATGTCTAACTTTATTGCAGTCATATCCGTTCGGAACAACACATAACACGTCGTGTTAATTTTTTTTTCTATTAAATAGATTGAATAGAAAAAATTGAAAAAAAGTAGGGGCGCCTGAATTTTTTGAGAATTCCATATCCGTATAGTATAGGTATTATATATAGATAAGATACCCGATTAGATAATACCTGTGTAACAATTCAAATTTATGTTCTAGGGTTTACATATACTGACAGTTGCTGTTATAATTGGAATAGAGAAAGTTTTTTCAATAAAAAAAAAAAAAAGAAAGAAATATTGGTTGGTTATGTATCAATTTTGTTTTTTCTTATCTCACTAAGTATCTTATTAAGAAAAAAAATGGATATTCAAATATTCAAGAATTATTCATAAATTAATAGTTAACGGTTGCAATTTGTCCCGAGATTTTTTTCTTTTGTAACAGAAGGTGTAAGCTTGTTTTTTTTTATTTCATGTTTTTTGATTTCAATAAAAAAAGGGGATATTCTTATATATTTCATATATAAATATATACTGGCGGCATGGCCGAGTGGTAAGGCGGGGGACTGCAAATCCTTTTTCCCCAGTTCAAATCCGGGTGTCGCCTGATCGACAAGATATTTGAAATATTGTATTCCATTTTTTGATTTTTATAGAAAACTTTGTTTCCAACAGAGGCAATCGAGGGAAAAGGAGTCTTGAGACTTGGTAATCTATCTTAATTCTTTTTTTATTTACTTAATGAAATAGGGATAAAACATAAGTTTGATTATTCCTACCTTTAGTAACATTTAGTTCCTTAAAACTTCCTTGGAAGTTTCCGTCTATTTTTTTTATGTTTAATGGTTTACGATTTTACTTAAAATAATAGAAACGAACTTTTGATATGTTCTAATAGAGTGGATTCTGGTTTTTCGTCAATGGCGTTATCCCAGAATCCCTTTTTGACTCTGTACCAACAATTCCACTATTATTATAGTATTTTGAGTGAATAATCAAAAAAAATACAAGAAAAATTTTGGAACAATTTTGAACAATAAATAAAAAATTCCTTCATATAGATAGGAGACAAAATTTACATGGATATAGTAAGTCTTGCTTGGGCTGCTTTAATGGTAGTTTTTTCTTTTTCCCTTTCTCTCGTGGTATGGGGAAGAAGTGGACTATAAGGGTACTAATAATTGAATTAAGGGATCAAAGTACCCATTTTGTTTTCTAGCTGGGTTTTCCAATTTTTGAACTGTTGAATTTCAGTATTAAATTTATACTAATTAGAATTTATACTAATTAATGGAATTCAAATCAAACAAATACATAGAATATCCGCATTTCAGAGTTCTATTATATTCTAGTAGTGTAATGTATTCTATGTATAACATAGAAAGAAAAAATACTCTTTCAATCAAACAAATATTTGAATTATTCCCATATTCGTATTTTGAGAAAATTAAGGGAATCCATAATAATAATAATAGGAAATTGACTCTTCGAATTCTTCATAAAATGAAGATGAACTTACTCTTACCCAGGTTATATATATGGAATATATATGGAAAATGAGGGATCGTGTAATCCCCATTCTTACGTTATCCCTTCTTTTTTTTTAATATAATACCGGGATTGTAAAAATAATACGAAATCCAAAAAAAAAAATCGTAAGAGTTGTTTTTTTATTATTTTAGATTTATTGGAATCAATACAAATCAAATAGATGAAACAAAGAAAAAATTTTTGGGCGAAATTCTATAAAATCCAGATAGTAAAAATAGATTTCATTTTTACTATCTGGATTTTATAGAATTTCGCGGATTGTAGTCCGATCCTTTTTTTTTAAGACTAAAACCCCAAATTGAAAATCTTGTTCATTTTTTTATTTAATCATTGATTATTACATTGATAAAAAAGAAGAAATCTTTTTTAAGCGAAATTAGTCACTTTTACTTACTGTTTTTACGTAAATTATAAGTAAAAAGGCAGTAGGAACTAGAATAAACAGTGCAGTAGCAATAAATGCGAGAATATTTACTTCCATAATTTCTATTATGTTTTATTTCTATTAAATTTCCAATAAAAAAAATTCGGGATTTAATCCCATAGAGATGATAAGTCTTTCAAATTCAACAATGGTATCAATTTTATTTCGGTAATATCCAATCGGATCGATATCACGAATAACAATAGCTGAGTTATCAAATCGACTCATCGTCGAGAATTAAATAGTATAACATAAGAAGATCTTTTATCCATACAAAAAAAATTATTTAGAATGTAATTTAATAATTTTTTTTGAATAATTTTATTAATGACTGGAATAAAAATAAAGAATTTCGAGATCTAAATTATGAATTAAAAAATTTTACGGAATTCTGAAAGATGGAAAAATATTTTTGACCAAATCATATCATTCCATTATATTGACAATTTCAAAAAATTGTTCATACTATGAACGTAGTATAATGGCGGTCGGGCAAATATGCCCCCATCGTCTAGTGGTTCAGGACATCTCTCTTTCAAGGAGGCAGCGGGGATTCGACTTCCCCTGGGGGTAGGGTGCTACGAACGGAAGTTGATCATCAATTTTCAATAAAAATGGAAATGGATTCTTCCTGTTCCTGGGTCGATGCCCGAGCGGTTAATGGGGACGGACTGTAAATTCGTTGGCAATATGTCTACGCTGGTTCAAATCCAGCTCGGCCCAAGAATTTGCCGATCCACTATGAAATTATATAACCCATTTTTTTTATTGTTCTCCTGAAATGACTGATGCTCTCTGATACAGAAGATTCCAAATATGAAACATCCCTAACGCTATTTATTTTTTTCTGTATTACATATTTCTACAAATTCGGATCTTGCTAATAATCTAGATTCATATCAAAATCCTTAAATAGAAAATCTAAGGAAAATATTTCAATAAACAAAAAACAAAACCGAATTTTTTCATTGATTCATTTTTCAATCCATTTGGAAATAACAAACGTATTATGTATGAGTAATCTGTGTCGATCCCACTAAAGTTCATATCGATATAGATATCAATATATACAAAATCCACCTCTTTCATTTAAAGCAAAATGGTTCGAATCCTAAATAGAAAAAGAAAGGGTTTGAAATAAACTTTAAGAATATGTATGCTGTACACGCTTTTCCTTGGGATTGTAGTTCAATTGGTCAGAGCACCGCCCTGTCAAGGCGGAAGCTGCGGGTTCGAGCCCCGTCAGTCCCGATCGATACAAATCCAATATTAATAAACTATTTTTTGTATTCTATTTACTAGATAAATCGAATTTTTTGTTATCTGATGAGCTGTTATGCAAATAATAATAATATATACATATATATTCTAATCCCATTTTTATATTTTATAATAAAATATAAAAATGGGATTAGAATAATTTATAGAATTTATATAATAAGTATATGCAGGAACAAATAGAGGTA